CCTTGGGTAAATGCCTACCTTCGGTAGAATCTTACCGAACGAGTTTCAAAAAACTAAGCCAAGGGCTTGTCCCTTGACCTATCGGTCAAGTTACTTCGTCCCTTTACCGCCCTGTCCTCTTCGCTTCCCAAGAGATTTAGGGAAAAGGGCCTTGTCGGCCACCGCTTGCTGACGACGGAACGCAAAAGGGTCCTCGCGTTAGTTGGAAAGGTAGGTGTTCGGCTTGCTTGCGAACTTATTTAGTAGGGCGGGTATGGAGGTCCCATTCCTCACGTTTACCGTTGTCCCCAGACTTCACTCTTTCAACACTTGTATACTTTCTAAATAGTCAGGCGTGCCCCTGTCTCTGTCTCCAAGTGTGTGATCCACCGATTCACTGAGTGACTCTTTCCGCTGGAGTCCCTATCTCTTAAAGTCCTATCAGACTTCCGATCCATCCCTTTTTGCCGATTGAAGAAAGCCAACTATGGTCTCAAACAAGCGAGAAAAGCCCTTTCTATCTTATTAGTAAAGCGCGTTCGAGCAGGATGCGCGTTGTTATTGAGAACTCAAGTTTCGCGCTCCGTTGCTTTTTGCTTTCGAGCCGGAGGTAGTGAAGTGGTCCGTGAAGGTTAAATCACACTTGTGTTAAGCAAGCAGAGTAGTCAAGGAATTTATTACTTACTTGATAGAGTAAGGCAGAAAGGAAAAAAAAGCAAGATTCGTTCGATCGACGGAATCCATCGTACTTTCACTGCTGTGGACCGGCTTTCATAAAGCACCTTTGGGCAGCAGCTACTATTGGGATCCAATTCCGAGATCAATTCGACAATGAAACTCTTCAAGCAATTCTCTTATCTATGTCATTTCTCTTGACGCGATACAAAAGACGACTTTCGAGAGTCACTTAGCCCCTTGACCTCTTCTCTCAAAAAAGACGCTGTGCGGGCAAGTCGATCAAAGTCAGAGCGGGGAGGGAATATTTACAGTTGTTGTAGTACGACTTTTCATTTCCTGTTTGGTTTTTCAATAAGTAGTCAGCTGCGGGCTAAGAAGCCTCGTAGTCAGACTTAACATTGATTGAAGCAGCTGTTGGAGAGAAGGCACCAGTCAGACCTGCAAGCACCGGGTAGTATGCAGTGGCAGTTTTCAATCATACAATGTGTACTCGTAGTCTGACTTTTAGCGGTAGTCAGCTGTCCTCGTTCTCCTCTTTGAATTGCCCTATTGAGTAAGGGTCGGTGTTTGCAAAAATGTCGAGCCGACGGGGTCAGGTACCAGTAATGACAATGGCAAAGATGCCAGATCTGGACACTGCTGAACCAGAAGAGATTGCTCAGGATGACTGTCTGGGTAACAAAGCCGAGGAGGGTGTAGTCAAGGAGATAACTCCCGAGGAGAGTGATTTTGCCCATAGAAGCGAGGATCTGGAAGAGAGGGTTGATACTGGGTCAACTATGGCAGTGACTGAGGGGGACTTGTTCTGTGATAAACAAATAACTCCAAACAACAGGGCAGCCATTCCAACTATAAGTATTATGCATTGTTTTATGCGACAGGTATGTGACCTTGGGAATTAGGTTCAGGAGTTGCTTTAGCAATTTAAGCTGGCTCCAGGTGTCAGTAATAAAAAAGAAAAAGATTGGGAAAGACCATGGAAGTTGACAAACCAGTGCTATTGGGGAAGCCTCTCATCGAGAAGAAAAAAAAAGAGGACATGACTAAACCTCTGGGCTCTTTTTCTGTAAAGATCCTTTTATTAATATAATATTAAATTATTAAAGGGACATTTCCGCACTCATTTCAGATCATAGAGGTCGGGCTTCAGTCGAACAACCTTCTCCCTCCCTTCCACCGCGATGTCTTGCAAAGTCAAAAGGTAAAGGTTCACGTCTTCGTAACTAATCAAAGCATTGGAATGAAACCGTGGGCTTAAAGGTATATAGATAGCTTGGTTTTTGAATAGGTAAGACCTTTCTATAGAGGTGGTCGGGGTGGGCTAAGCTAATCAGCAGGCTTATTCAGACATGCTTATGGGCAGTGGGTAGATAGCAGATATTGATTCAAAACTCTTCCTTAGTGGCTTAGGCTTAGTCGACCTGAGGAGCTACAGACTTTAAGAAACTGCCATAGATTGCAGTTTACCTGACGTTCTAACAGCTATCTAGTTCTACCAGCTATAAGCCGGAGATGTTCTCAGTCAGCTAATCGGAAGGCTTATCCGCACATGATAGCGGCATTCTGACCTAAAGGTAAAGAAAGGGGCTTCCATTAGCATTAGTCGTTATAGTTGGCACTCATCCGCGCTCTTGCTTCCTCGAGCATCGATGCAGCAAGGAGTTCATCGATTGAAGTCTTTCAGTATGAGTGAAGTTCCTGTTCTCTTTCGTATCAAGTAGGGATCCTCTGTTTAGCTTAGCTCATCCCTTGCTTGGTTCTTCCGTGAGGGGAGGTCATAAATAATCATTCTAGAACTAAGATGGAAAATACTACTTTAAAAAAAACCTACGCCTTCAACAAC